ATCGAACCCGCATCGTTAGCTTGGAAGGCTAGGGGTTATAGTCGACGTCAAGTTAGCATTTTTCACTTTAACGTCTCTACTTCAAAACCGAACATGAAACTTTGGTTTCATTCGGCTCCTTTATGGAAGATGGAAAAATTCCTAGATCTAAGATAACATGTGAATCAACTTGAAAAATATACCCATACCATCTATGTCAGCTTTTTGTTTCAATACATTCAAAACGACTCGCTTTCTAGATGATCCCTCTAGAAGACGGCGATTATAGCAATCTTTCTAGTTACTTCGTTCTCTATTTCTATTTGTTTAAAAGGATCCGAACAGGAAAAAGATTTTCTTTCTACCGAGCTAAAATAATATGGCCATGTCTCTAGTAAACTAAAGACATCATATCATAGCTATTTTGCTTCAAGTTTTCTCTACGAATCAAAAAAGTTGAAGATTTAGTTACGATTAGAAATCGACTTTTAGATCGTCATCCATGGACCCCTTTCCCATACTCATTCAATTGGAAGTATTGATCCAATTTGAAAATTTTGTTTCGCAATTTCAGAATCCAGTTTTTCCATTTTTAAGGGGCCTTTGGATAGAAATCGCGAGAATTTAGATTTTTCCCCGACGTGGTATTGAGAGGTAAAGGATTAAAAATCCCCTTAAGAAAGAAAGTTTTTTGTCGGAATAGGAATGAAACCGAAATACCCCTTAACTATTAAGGAGATTAATCGAACGAATCACACTTTTACCACTAAACTATACCCGCTACAATCCCAGTATTATAGACAACCGGGACTTTTGTCGAACAGGGGAATTGGGTGTAATCAAAAAAATCAGGAAAATTGGAGTGATAACGTTTTGCTTCGGGGTTTTCACTTTTATCAGATTCTGAGAAGAGGGCAACTAAATACCAAGTTCTATCTTTTCTTTTGCTGGAAGCATGGTGCTAGATCTAGATACGTCGCACAAAAATCACCAAAATCAGAACAGAAAAATAAGGTTTCATTGTATTTATTCCATAAAGGCAGTCAAGTAACTAAAACAAGGAAGAAAAAATAATAGAAGCGGTCCTTTTATATTCTATCAAAAGTTAGAGTAAGTTCTCTAGTAAGTATGGAAAAAGTCCTTCTTAGTTTTCTTCTTGCTTTAATTTATACATTCTATTTTCTATTCTATACTCCATATCGTAATAGCCTACTAGAATTCGTTGAAATAGAAAAAGGCCCGGGTGGGTAGTGACCGGGCCAGGCCGTAGAAATAAAAAGGGCCTTTCAAAGAAAATAAAAGCAAGGAAGTCCTCTTTCCTTATCTTTATATTTCGTTTTTTCTTTCTATTAGATCTTTTGAGTCTTGACTTTATCTAAAAGGTAAAAGGAATTGCTACTAAAAGTTTTACATATCTATAATAGATATATATCTATATCTATATAATAATTCTATATAATAACGCGAAAGATATTTATATAATAACGAGTATAATAACGAGAAAGATATAAAGATAAAGAAGGAGAAAGAACGACTTTTTTGAATCCTTACTTCAGGTGGAATGTCACCTATTAAGAATTATAATTCTCTTTTTCAATTGGGAGAGATGGCTGAGTGGATGAAAGCGTCGGATTGCTAATCCGTTGTACGAGTTATTCGTACCGAGGGTTCGAATCCCTCTCTTTCCGTTTTCCTCGATGAATTGATTTTTTCTGTTTTTTCAAATTTCAAAAAGAATTTTTCCTAGTTAAACGGGTCGAATAGATAAAAAAATACGAAGAAAATGAAAAAATCAAGCTAGAAAACGGAACAAACCTTTTATTGAATTAGTCTTCACGTCCAGGATTACGGCTTGGGTCATTAGAGAGGAATCCAAAGATGAAGAGAGAAACAAAGAAGATTACTACTGTATAAACGAAAAGTTTGAGAGTAAGCATTACACAATCTCCAAGACCCCTTTTGAAAAACGAGAAAAGAGAATAGATCATCCATTTTTATACCCCAGATTCTATTTTGACACCAAGAAATGAAGTGCTTTCTTGAAATAGAAACGAATTGGAAAAAAGTGAAATTAATTTCAAATAAGAGTTGTTTATTCGCCAAAATTTCTTTCCTACCCATAATTAGATAACTAGATATTCTTAGATAATTAGATATTGGGGGGGGGACCCTAACCTTAGACTAAAAAAAAAAAATTCAAATTCAATATAATTAAGGCCTGTCACTCGAAAAGGGTCAGATATGGGGAAATGTGGCTAGCCGGATTTGATTTATCGTCGTGATCCACGAATTTCAAGGTTTGAATAGAAGGTTGATACTTTAAAGACTTAGTTGATCTTAGCAATGGGTATAATTTTTCTTGCAGAAATCATGAATTTTCTAGGATAGTATTAAGTAGCTTATCGAAAACTTACCGCGGCTTGCCACACAAAGGCTAAAAGAAAAAAGAACACAGGTATGACTGGCATAACATCTATGATTGGATTCAAAAAAGCATAGGCCTCGGGTAATTTGGCGAAGAAAAGACTACTTATATAAAGGGCAGAATTAAGACAGATACAGATCAAACTAAAGATATTAATCATAACAGACATTTTTTCTTGTAGATAATTCTAATTTGATTGAGTTCTGGATATAACGAAAAATGAAGAAAGTAAGGTAGACAAAAAAATCCTTCTTTTTCGTTGAACCTGCCCAATCAAAACTCCTCTAATTCTCAAAGGAGAATAGAAGCAATCATATTTTTCTCGAATATTTTAATTGAGTTATATGTAATGATCAATAAATTCAGTCGAATTCTATATCTCGATGTGTCAAATTCCTAGCACGAACTTAGAATTTAGATTGATATATTCAAATCAAATATCAAAAATTTCTTATAGATATACCGCAAGACTTGACAAAAGGGGGATATTGGTCTATAATTCTAATGTATCATAGAACACTAAATGGGATGTTGTCTAGGGTCAGGCAACGGGTTTTAAACCCAGCGGGAAAGGGAATTTTTTTCGTGTCCCCGAACTCTTATCCATGGAATCGGACGTTGACAGTGGCCAAGGCAACGGGTTTTTCGTTCAGCCCGGAAGGTTCGATCCCTTCCGTCCCGAGGATATCCGTCCATTCTATTGAAATATTGAATCAAACAAAAATGGGGCGTAGCCGAGTGGTAAGGCGACGGGTTTTGGGCCCGGAAGTCGAAGGTTCGATCCCTTTCGTCCCAAGGATATCCTTCCATTCTATTGAAATATTGAATCAAACAAAAATGGGGCGTAGCCGAGTGGTAAGGCGACGGGTTTTGGGCCCGGAAGTCGAAGGTTCGATCCCTTTCGTCCCAAGGATATCCTTCCATTTAACAGTTTTCTATTGGATAAAATCTGATTCTTCTTTCTTCTCTGATTTTGACTGATTTTTTTCGGAATCATATCTCAAATTTTCCAAAATGTAAAGAAACCAAGTGCAAATGACATGCAAATCTAATAGAATAGATTTGTGATTCGGGTAAGATGATAGAAGATCTATCATAACACAAGCGTTTGAATAAACAAAATAGGGCAGAGGTTTCATCCTATGCTCATGCCCTTCATATTGAAGGAAGTTTGTTACTTCGAAAAATCTTAGGCTACATATCTATTTGAATTTGCAATAATACGTTTTGAATCTAAATGCGAAATAACCTATCTTCCCTATCTCTTATTACCTATAGAGGTAGTCCAACTATTCATTTTCTATTCATTTTATCGGCTCTATGAATTCTAAATAAGAGTTGGTTAATGAAATTCAATTACTGATAGAATTCAGTCCTTTTTTTTAAGAGTGGGTTGGGGTAAAATTGAAAATAGGAGCAAGGACTGAATTTCACCTTGTTTGTCTTTGCCTCTAGTTTGCCTAGATCAAAAAATTTCCATTCCGTAACTCTGTAAATAATAAAGGGTCCTTTTTGATTTATGATTCAGCAATCCAGATGAAATTGTGGGGAGTAGATAGCCCTTAAAAAGTATAAATTTCAATGTCTGTATCCCGAATCTCATTAACAAAGAAGCAAGTTAGACCTCTAACCAATATTCTTTCTTTGAATTTTTGAGCTATTTGGTCTTTGGATCTAATGAAAATTGTAAATCTATGTCTAGCTTGAGACGAACAGTGAGTCATCCATTGTATTCACTTTCATTTATGGCACGACTGAAGAAAGATTACTTCAAAAAATACGAAAAGACATATCAACTGGGAAGTGCTGTAGGTAGTGTTATCGTTCTATTTCTTCTATTTTATTGAGAACCCGTTTTCTTTGTGAAAAAAATTTTCATCCCTAAGATGTTTCAATTTTCATATTGAAACATAGAATATCCATATCAGTAAGAGTTGTTCAGTCTAGCCTATGTGAGTTACTTAAAGATTGAGTTATTTAAAGATGCGGATTTGTAGGTAATTCATTTTTCGTCTTATTTAGTTATGTTAGTGATGTTCCTTCTATATTTGTAGTTTTGTCTATTTCTCTTAGATATTTTTCTGAATTTTTTTTTCGTTTTTTATTTTTAGTTCAAATCTATCTATTTCTAGAAAAAAGATTCTATTCCTCCAATAAAAGAAAGGGTCTTCAGAAGATTTCTTCCGAAAAATCTTTAGCATCTATGTATAGAAGAAAAAGTATAGCTTATTCTGTTTGTCTACCGCCAGACCCAATAATTATTCCTGATTCCATAATTGAATCAATTTCATAGGGGTTCCAAATTCAAGGAATGCTATGGTAAAACTTCGTTTAAAACGATGTGGTAGAAAGCAACATGCAACTTATCGAATCGTTGCAATTGATGTTCGATCCCGAAGAGAAGGAAGAGATCTTCGTAAAGTGGGTTTTTATGATCCGATAAATAATCAAACGTATTTAAACGCTCGTGCTATTGTATATTTTATTGAAAGAGGTGCTCAGCCTACCGAAACTGTTCGGGACATTTTAAAGAAGTCGCAAACTGTTCAGAATCATTTAGAGGCGCTGAAGGTTTTTAGGAGAATTTCTACTCCCTTTGAAAAAATTTTCAATTAAGTCACTTAAACATTTTTTCAATTAAGTCAATAAAAAAGGAGGAGAGGGGTATTCATTCCTATAGAACTTTCTAGTTTTCTCTATTCGGTTTCTACATGAATTGAATAAATCCAAGATTTTTTATACTTCTTATGTATTCCCCTATCGAAACTTTTTCTATCTATGTAGTGCCAATCTAACACAAGTCATTATTTCTTCAATGAAATTTCAATTGAAATTACATTCTTTTCTTAACCTTTCTATTGACAACAAGGCATGGAACAAATAGAATTCATCGTGATAAGCGGATCCATTTATTTCTAGCCCATAGATTGGGTTTTTTACCTTATTTTAGATTTTTATATTAAAAATGGGTTCGTTGGATGCGCTTTGATTCACCCATTTTTGATTGAAAAAGTGAATAACAATAACATAAGGGATGATCTATCAATTTTGGCATTTATTTCTCGTAAAATTGATTCTATTTTCATCTGACTTATTCCGTTTTCTGTTCCTAATCGATTCGAAAATTTGTTTTTATGATTTGATTACCTCGTTTAATCATTTCTTTTGATTCTGATTGTCTCTACATACTCTTTTATTCTATTTGGGTTGCTAACTCAACGGTAGAGTACTCGGCTTTTAAGTGCGACTAGGATCTTTTACACATTTGGATGACGCGAGGGATTCATCCATCCCATCGGTAAAGTTGGGAAGACCACGACTGATCCTGAAAGGGACTGAACGGAAAAAATAGCATGTCGTATCAATCAAGAGTTATGAGAATATTTTCTTTTTTCCGATCGTCTGGTTATAAACCTTTCTTTAACTTATTGGAAGATAGCAAAATGTCTTCAATTTGAAATTGGGTCGAATAAATAAATGGATAGAGCCCTCGGGCTTCAATTAATTGAATGAAATTCTAAGAAAACAAAAAGCAACGAGCTCCGATTCTTAATTTGAATAATTCCCCGATCTAATTAGACGTTAAAAATAGATTAGTGCCTGATACGGGATGGGCTTCTCCCATGAGCGGATTTTTTATTTTTTAATGAATCCTAAATATTCTCATTCTTCATTCTACAATGGAGAGGTGTGTGTCTAAGAAAGAGTATATTGATCAAAAAATTTCCAAAATCAAAAGAGCGATTGGGTTGAAAAAATAAAGGATTTCTTAATCTCGTGTTATCCTAAAACGAATTGAAACTACAGCAATTAAATGGAAAAAGAGAGTATAGAGAATCTGTTGAGAAGTTGACTTTTATCCGAGGTATCTATCTTTTTTTCTGACTATAATAAAGACCTTGTTTTGACTGGATCGCACTCTGTATCATTTGCTAACCCTCAAAATCCTTAACCTTTGGTTCAAATAGACTTTCAAATGGAAGAATTTCAAAGCGCTTTAGAGCTCGATAGATTTCAACAACATGACTTCTTATATCCACTTATCTTTCAGGAGTATATTTATGCACTTGCTCATCATCATGGTTTAAATGGATCCATTTTGTTGAAAAATGTAGGTTATGACAATAAATTCAGCTTACTAATTGTGAAACGGTTAATTCTTCGCATGTATGACCAGAATTTTTTGATTCATTCTACGAATGATTGTAAACAAAAGCCGTTTTTGGGACGCACGAATCATTTTGAGTCTCAAATGATATCAGAAGCATTTTCGGTCATTATGGAAATTCCATTTTCTCTAAGATTACTATCTTGGCTAGAAAAGTTCGAAAAGAAGGGGGAAGGTAGAGTCAAATCCGAGAATTTACGATCAATTCATTCAATATTTTCTTTTTTAGAGGATCAAATTTCCCATTTACATTATATCTTAGATATACTAATACCTTACCCAATCCATCTAGAAATCTTGGTTCAAGCTCTTCGCTACTGGCTAAAAGATGCTTCGGCTTTGCATTTCGTAAGATTCTTTCTCCACGAGTTTCATAATTGGAATAGTCTTATTACGTCAAAGAAAGTAGGTCCTTCTTTTTCAGAAATAAATCAAAGATTCTTCTTCTTCCTATATAATTCTCATGTATGTGAATATGAATCCATCTTTGTCTTTCTCCGCAACCAATCTTCTCATTTACGATCAACATCTTCTAGAGCCCTTGGTGAACGAATCTATTTTTATGGAAAAATAGAGCATCTTGGAGAAGTCTTGTCCAGGGCTTTTCAAGGCAATCTATGGATATTCACCGATTCTAACATGCATTATGTTAGGTATCAAGGAAAATCAATTCTCGTTTCAAAAGGTACGTCTCTTGTGATGAATAAATGGAAATATTACTTTGTTAATTTATGGCAATCTTATTTTTACCTGTGGTCTCAACCAAGAAGGATCCATATAAACCAATTATCCAATCATTCCCTTGACTTTCTAGCTTATTTTTCAAGTGTGCGGCGAAGGACTTCAACGGTACGCAATCAAATGCTAGCAAAGTTATTTCTAAGTGATAATGCTATTAAGAAGTTTGATACTTTTGTTCCAATTATTC